ACTCTCCATTGGGCCCTCTTATCTCTTCCTTCTCCGAGCTCGGGTTATGGAAGAAGGAACCGAGGAGGAGGTATCAGCAACAACTGGGTTTCTTGCGGGACAGCTCATGATGTTCATATCGATCTATTATGCGCCTCTGCATCTAGCATTGGGTAGACCTCATACAATAACTGTCCTAGTTCTACCGTATCTTTTGTTTCATTTCTTCTGGAACAATCACGAAAACTTTTTTGATTCTGGATCTACTACCAGAAATTCAATGCGTAATCTCAGCATTCAATGTGTATTCCTGAATAATCTCATTTTTCAATTCTTCAACCATTTCATTTTACCAAGTTCCGCGTTAGCCAGATTAGTCAACATTTATATGTTTCGATGCAACAACAAGATTTTCTTTTTAACAAATAGTTTTGTTGGTTGGTTAATTGGTCACATTTTATTCATGAAATGGGTTGGATTGGTATTATTCTGGATACGGCAAAATAATTATATTCGATCTAATAAGTATTTTGTGTCAGAATTTAGAAATTCTATGGCTCGAATCTTTAGTATTCTCTTATTTATCACCTGTGTCTACTATTTAGGCAGAATGCCGTCGCCTATTGTCACTAAGAAACTGAAAGAGAAAGAAACCTCAGAAACGGAAGAAGGGGGAGAAAGAAAAGAAGAAAGCGATGTAGAAACAACTTCCGAAACGAAGGAGACTAAACAGGAACAAGAGGGATCCACCGAAGAAAACCCTTCCCTTTGTTCGGAAGAAAGGGAGGATCTGGACAAAATAGATGAAACGGAAGAGATCCGAGTGAATGGAAAGGAAAAAACAAAGGATGAATTTCACTTTAAAGAGGCACGCTATCAAGATAGCCCAGTTTACGAAGATTCTGATCTGGAGACCCATCAAGAGAATTGGGAATTGGGAAGACTGAAAGAAGAGAAAAGAAGGAATATTAATAAAAAGATTGATTTGTGGATTGAAAATAGGATTGAAAATATTGAAAACACTTTTGTTACTTTTTTTTTCGATTTTAAACGATGGAATCGTCCATTACGATATATAAAAAATGATCAATTAGAAAATGCTTTACGCAATGAAATGTCACAATTTTTTTTTTTTAAATGTAAAAGTGATGGGAAACAAAAAATATCCTTTACATATCCACCCAGTTTATCAACTTTTTCAGAAATGCTAGAAAGAAAAATTTCTTTGTATATCATAGAAAAATTATATGACGAAGATTTTTCTATTTCTAATTCTTGGATTTACTTTAATGAAAAAAAAAAGTGCAATTTGAAAAATGAATTAAGAAGTCGAATCCAAATTATAGAAAAAAATGAGGGATCTTCTAGTCTGGATATGCTTGAAAAAAAAACCATATTATGCGATGATGAAAAAAAAAAAAAATGCTTGCCAAAAGTATATGATCCGTTTTTCAACGGAGCTTATCGAGGAATGAGAAAAAAACTAGATTCATGTGTAATTAAGAATACTTATAAAGATACAGAAGATTTAGTAGAAATTTTTTTGATAAATAAGATTCATAATCTACTTCTTAATGATTCCTTTGAACCCTACCATCAACATTTTTTGAATGCTACAGAAGAAAAAGAAATTGATTCAGAAAATAAAGCAAAGTTTTTGCAATTTTTATTTGATGTAATTACAACGCATATAAAAAATGAAAAAAGAATGAAAAAGAAATATATTGAAATTAGAATAGAAGGAATAAGTAAAAAGGTTTCTCGATGGTCATACAAATTTACCGATGATTTGAAAGAAGAGGAAGAAGAAAAAGAAGAAGAATTGTTAAAAGAAGATGAAGATAAAGAGATTTCTTCAAGAAGAACCAAACTTTTTATAATTTATAACAAGAATGATACCAATTCTCTTTCTAGTACTAGTAATAATGTTAAAAAAAGGGAAAAGTTTTTTTTGATAAGTTACTACCAACAATCAGATTTTCGTCGCAATCTAATCAAAGGATCCATGCGCGCTCAAAGACGTAAAACAGTTACTTGGAACCTCTTTCAAGTAAATGCACATTCCCCGCTTTTTTTGGATCGACTAGACAAAACCTATTTTTTTCCCTCTTTTGATATCAACGAAATGAAAAAAATCTTTTTGGAAATAAAGAAAATCTTTTTGGAAATAAAGAAAATCTTTTTGAGAAATTTGATAAATTGGATGGGGAGAAAACAAGAATTAGAATTAAAAATTCATGATTTAAAAAAAAAGGAAAAAGAAAAAAAGGAACGGATAAAAATATCAGAAGCTTGGGAAAAATTTATATTTATTCAAGCAATAAGAGGTTTGATGTTAGTAACCCAATCTTTTATTAGAAAATACATTATATTGCCTTCATTAATAATAGCTAAAAATATTTTCCGTATTTTATTATTACAATCCCCTGAGTGGCACGAGGATTTGAAGGAATGGAATAGAGAAAAACATATTAAATGCACCTATAATGGTGTTCAATTATCAGAAACAGAATTTCCCCAAAATTGGTTAATAGATGGTATTCAGATAAAGATTCTATACCCTTTCTGTCTAAAACCTTGGCGAAAATATAAGGTGCGATCTAATCATAGAGATAAAAAAAAAAAGAAAAAAACTAGTTTTTGTTTTTTAACAGTCTGGGGAAGGGAAGCGGAACTTCCTTTTGGTTTTCCCCGGAAAAATCCTTTTTATTTTTTTTACCCTATTTTTAAAGAACTCGAAAAAAAAAATAAAAAGGTGAAAAATAAATTTTTCCAAGTTCTCAAAAATTTAAAGAAAAAAAAATACTTTATAAAAGTTATAAAAGAAAAAATAAAAAGGGTCATCAAAATACTTCAAGTTATAAAACTACTAATTAAAAAACTGAAAAAATTAAATCCAATTTTATTATTTGAATTTAGGAAAGAAAAAGTACATGAATTGTACGAAAATGAAAAAGATTTCAAAAGAATTCCTAAAATTCTTCGCGAATCGTCCGTTCTAATTCGACCAATGAATTGGTTAAATTATTCACTAATAGAAAAAAGAATGAAAGATCTTTCTGATAAGACAATAAAAATAAGGAATCAAATTGAACAAACCTCAAAAGAAAAGAAAAAAAAAAAGATAGTTCTAATTTATGATAATAAAAGATTGGAATCACAGAATTCTATTTGGAAAATATTAAAAAGACAAAATATCCGATTAATGCGTAAATCACACTACTTTATTAAATCATTCATTGAAAAAATATACATAGATATTTTGCTATGTATCATTACTTTTTATAAGATAAACACACAACCTTTCTTTGAATCAACAAAAAAGATCTTTAATAAAGACATTTGCAACAATAAAAAAAATAATGAACAAAAAGAAATTTATGAAACAAATAAAAATAAAATGAATTTTATTTTTACTATAAAAAAATTGTTTTCAAATACTGATAATACTGAGAATAGTAATAAAAATTCTAATATTTCTTGGAATTTATCTTCCATGTCACAAGCATATGTATTTTACAAATTATCACAAACCCAATTACTTAACCAATTCTTTAATCAGTATCACTTAAGACCTGTACTTCAATATCAAGGGAACTCCCCCTTTTTTAAGGAAAAATTAAAAAACTATTGTATGATACACAGAATATTTAATTCCAAACCAAAAGATAAAAAAATTAATACGTATGTAATGAACGAATGGAAAAACTGGTTAAAAGGTCATTATCAGTATAATTTATCTCAAAAAAAAAGGTCTCGATTAATACCTAAAGAAAAAGAATGGCAAAATAGAATAAATGAACACCGTATGATTAAAAAAAAGGAATCAATCCAATTGGATTTCTATAAAAAATACCTATTAATTCATTCCATGAAAAAAAATAACTATGCAACGAATTCATTTATGAGTCAAAAAGAGAAATGGAAAAAACATTACAGATATGATCTTTTATCATATAAATACATATACCCCCCTAATTTATACATTTCTGAATCAACATTAGAAATAAATGGGGCCCAGGAAATCCCATATTCTTTCAATACATTGAAACCTAAATCTTTTTATGTATTCGTAAGTATGCCTAGTAATGATTATCTAGAAAAAGTATATCTTATTGATGGGAATACCAATTTGGATAGAAAATATTTTGATTATAGAGTTCTTAATCTTTGTTTAGAAAAAAATATTGAGATCTGGACCAATGAACATATTGACATCAATATTAAGAAAAATACTAAAACTGAAATTAAGAATTTAAAAAAAATGGAGAAAAAAGATATTTTTTCTCCTACGATTCATCAAGAGATCAAATTATGCAAACAAAAAAGAACCTTTCTTGATTGCATGGGAATGAATAAAGAAAGGTTCTATAATACTGCATCAAATTCTGATACTATATCCAATCTAGAACCTTGGTTCTTCCCAGAATTTTTACTACTTTTTGATGTATATAAGATTCAACCTTGGATCATCCCAATAAAATCACTCTTTTTTAATTTTTATATAAATGAAAATAGTAAAAACATCAACGTAAATAAAAAAAAAAATCTTCATATATCATCGAAAAAATATTTTGAATTTGTAAATTACAAACAGGAAGAAGACGAACAACAAGGCCAAGAAAATCTTGTATTGAATCTACTAAAACAAAATAAAAAAAGGGCTGTTGAAGAAGATTACGGAAGATTAGAAATGAAAAAAGGTAGAAAAATAAAAAAATGTAAGAAAAAGAATGAAATGGAACTAGATTTCTTTTTGAAAAAATATTTACTTTTTCAATTAAGATGGGACGATTACTTGAATAAAAATATAATGAAAAATATTAGGGTATATTGTCTCTTACTTAGACTGAAAAATATAAATAAAATTGCCATATCCTCGATTAAAAAAGATGAAATAAAACTAGACGAAATGCTGATTCAAAGGGACCTATTTCTTACAGAATTGCTAACAAAGGGAGTATTTATTATTGATCCAATTTTTCTATCTATAAGAAGAGACGGAAAATATATTATATATCAAACTATAGATATTTCATTGGTCGATAAGAAGAAGCACCAAACGAATAAGAAATACACAAAAAATATATATATAAAATATCTTAAGAATAAGAATAAGAAAGGGGAGTTTGAAAAAAACATTGCACAATACAGCAACATATTTTTGAGTAGAGACAAAAATCATTATGATTTCCTTATTCCTGAAAATATTTTATCTTCCATACGTCGAAGAGAATTTCGAATTAGAATTTGTTTCAATTCCAAAAATTGTAATGTTGTGAATAAAAATCCAAGACTTTACAATGAAAACAAAATAAGAAACTGTGGGCAATTTTTGAATGAGGACAAGTATTTTAATACAGATGGAAAAATTTTCATGAAATTCAAATTGTTCCTTTGGCCCAATTATCGATTAGAAGATTTAGCTTGTATGAATCGTTATTGGTTTGATACCAATAACAGCAGTCGTTTCAGTATGTCAAGAATACATATGTATTCACAATTTAGAGTTAATGATATTCCAATGAAATTGAAAAAATTTATAGTGGATTTCCTACATATCGTGTGACATATTCGGTAGATGAAAGCCAAAATATATACACTGTATAACATTCTAATACAAGATGCTTATTTCCGAGTATATAGTTTTTAACTAGGAGGAGCGGAATCCCTTTAAGTAAAAATAAATTGAAATTGTTCTCTTTCGTTAATACATATATATAAAATAAACCACATAAACAAGAAACAAAGTAGTATGAATAAAGAATAAAAAAAAAATTCAATTTTTATGTATACTAGATGAAAATAACTGGCATAATAAATCTTATTATTTTTCCTGATCGGTAAAATTCACAGAAAAGAAAGATCAAAATCTTCATTTATGGTCAAAAATTCATTCATCTCAGTTATTACACAAGAAGAAAAAGAAGAAAATAGTGGGTCTGTTGAATTTCAAATATTCCTTTTTACCAGTAAGATACGGAGACTTACGTCACATTTAGAATTGCACAAAAGAGATTTTTTATCGCAAAGAGGTCTACGAATAATTCTGGGAAAACGTCAGCGATTATTGACTTATTTGTCAAAGAAAAAGAAAGTGCGTTATAAGAAATTAATGGATCAGTTAGATATTCGGGAACCAAAAACTCGTTAATTTCATTTGAATATTATTTTCTTATTATTATCCTTTTTCTTTTTTAATTCTCTTTTTTAGTTCAGTTATCAGTTCTTAGTATTATATTTTTCATTTTAAATTTTAAGAAATTCATGAAATAAATAATTAAGGAAAAAATATGACTATACCAGCTACAAGAAAAAATTTCATAATAGTCAATATGGGTCCTCACCACCCATCAATGCACGGTGTTCTTCGGCTGATCGTTACTCTGGATGGTGAAGATGTTATTGACTGTGAACCTATATTGGGCTATTTACACAGAGGGATGGAAAAAATAGCGGAGAACCGAACAATTATACAATATTTGCCTTATGTTACACGTTGGGATTATTTAGCTACTATGTTCACAGAAGCAATAACAGTAAATGCACCAGAACGATTGGAAAGTGTTCAAGTGCCTAAAAGGGCCAGTTATATCAGAGTGATTATGCTAGAGCTCAGTCGTATAGCCTCCCATTTGTTATGGCTTGGACCTTTTATGGCCGATATCGGTGCACAGACTCCCTTTTTCTATATTTTAAGAGAGAGGGAATTGATATATGATCTATTCGAAGCCGCCACAGGTATGCGGATGATGCATAATTATTTTCGCATCGGAGGAGTAGCTGCGGATTTACCTTATGGCTGGATAGATAAATGTTTTGATTTTTGTGATTATTTTTTAAAAGAAGTTGTTGAGTATCAAAAACTTATTACGCGAAACCCCATTTTTTTAGAACGAGTTGAAGGAGTGGGCATTATTCGTGGGGAAGAGACAATAAATTGGGGTTTATCAGGACCAATGTTACGAGCTTCTGGAATCCAATGGGATCTTCGTAAAGTTGATCATTATGAGTGTTACAATAAATTTGATTGGGAAGTAAAATGGCAAAAAGAAGGCGATACATTAGCTCGTTATTTAGTAAGAATCGGTGAAATGCAAGAATCCATAAAAATAATTCAACAGGCTCTAGAAGGAATTCCTGGAGGACCTTATGAGAATTTAGAAAACCGCCGTTTTCATACGACAAAGAATTCCGAATGGAATAATTTTGAATATAGATTTATTACTAAAAAACTTTCACCCAATTTTGAATTGTTAAAACAAGAACTTTATGTAAGGGTAGAGGCCCCAAAAGGAGAATTAGGAATTTATTTAATAGGAGATAGTAGCATTTTCCCCTGGAGATGGAAAATTCGTTCACCCAGTTTTATCAATTTGCAAATTCTTCCTCAGCTAGTTAAAAGAATGAAATTGGCTGATATCATGACGATACTAGGTAGTATAGATATCATTATGGGAGAAGTTGATCGTTGAAATGATAATTGATACTACAGAAGTAAAAACTATCAATTCTTTTTATAGATTAGAATCCTTAAAAGAAGTCTATGGACTCATAGCGATTTTTGTTCCCATTTTAACCCTTGTCTTAGGAATTACAATGGGAGTTTTAGTCATTGTGTGGTTAGAAAGAAAAATATCCGCAGCAATACAACAACGTATTGGACCTGAATATGCCGGCCCATTAGGGATTCTTCAAGCTTTAGCAGATGGGACCAAATTACTTTTGAAGGAGGACCTTCTTCCATCTAGAGGGAATAATCGTTTGTTTGGTATTGGACCTTCCATAGCAGTTATATCAATTCTACTAAGTTATTTAGTAATTCCTTTTGGATATCGCCTTGTTTTAGCTGATCTCAGTATAGGTGTTTTTTTATGGATTGCCATTTCAAGTATTGTACCCATTGGTCTTCTTATGTCAGGGTACGGATCAAATAATAAGTATTCCTTTTCAGGCGGTCTACGAGCTGCAGCTCAATCAATTAGCTATGAAATACCATTAACTCTATGTGTGTTAGCAATATCTCTACGTGTGATTCGTCGGAACATGAATTTTTCTTGTTTCTTTTCTAGAAAAAAAAAAAAAAAAAACTATTTTTCTTTCTATTTTTCATTTTAAAACTTCATAGTAAGTAAAGATAAAGAAATTGAAAAAATATATTCATTTTTTTATTTAATATTTCAGTTTGATGAGTTAAACCAGATAGTTATATGAGTGAAACAAAACTGCTCCTCAATTTGCAGTAAAAAAAAATCTCATTCCCTAAGGTACAAGAAGGAAATTGAAGTAAATTTACCCCCAAGATTTATATTATAGATTATTTGATTAATCTTCATATCTTGAAGCGGATGCAAAAGATCAACAGTAAATTCTTTCTTACTATACTGGGGATCAATCAAAAAGAAGTGAGCAGTTAGGAACACCAAAGTACACAAAGGATAAGTAATGTAAATAATGTAAGGTAGCAAAAAAGAAATTTTTGTATAAAACTTTGCATAAAAGGAATCATAATAAGGGCTTGAAATTTGTAGAAATGATAAAGCAGTACTTCCCCACGATTCCGATCTAGAGTATGTTACTAATCACTGATTAAAGAAATAACTATCAAGAACGAATTAATCCTTTATTTTCTTTGCTTTTATTTAAGTTTTAAGTTTTCACACAGAAAGAAGAACGGGAACAAGACAAAGAGAATGCAATAAAAAAAATAGAAGAAAAATAAGAAAAAGGAAATAATAATTATTCATTAACGAATGCCCAATTCTTTCTATTTATGACGAGTATTTGATTGAAGAATTAAGTTATTGCTGAACAAATATAAATTTTAGAAATTATCATTATATCATTATAAGGGATGAGATCAATTCGGAAGTGCTTTTCCTTATTCTAGCAGATAGAATTTGATTGGTCAAATTGAGGACTCTTCAACCTCCAATGTATCTTTACATTCTATAGGGTCCAAGTCCAAGGAGAACGATTAGTCAGTCCTTACCTTACACATTTCTTTGTGGCCCATAGAGAAGCCGTATGAAACTTAGGCTTCATGTACGGTTTTGGAATAGCGATGAGAACAGTGATGTTATCATCTACTATAATTATCTAATAGTTCAAGTACTGTTGATATAATTGAGGCACAGTCCAAATATGGTTTTGGGGGATGGAATCTGTGGCGTCAGCCCATAGGCTTTCTAGTTTTTATAATGTCTTCTCTAGCAGAATGTGAAAGATTACCCTTTGATTTACCAGAAGCAGAGGAGGAATTAGTAGCAGGTTATCAAACCGAATATTCAGGTATAAAATACGGGTTCTTTTATCTTGCTTCTTACCTAAATCTATTAGTTTCTTCATTATTTGTAACAGTTCTTTACTTAGGTGGATGGAATTTTTCTATTCCGTACATATCTATTACTGAACTTTTTGTAAAAAAAAAGATGTTTAGAGTTTTTTTAATGGCAATTGGTATCTTTATTACATTAGTCAAAGCTTATTTATTTCTGTTCATTCCTATCATAACAAGATGGACTTTACCTAGGATGAGAATAGATCAGTTATTAAATCTTGGATGGAAATTTCTTTTACCTATTTCTCTAGGTAATCTATTATTGACAACTTCTTCTCAACTTGTTTCACTATAAAACTCTAAAAAAAAAAAATAAAAATGAAGAGATAACAATAATGATATTCTATATCCATAATTTCTCTCAACTAAGAGAAAGAAACATAAATTTTATTCATGGATATCTATAATATGTTCCCTATGGTTACTGGGTTCATGAATTATGGCAAACAAACAATACGAGCTGCAAGGTACATTGGACAAAGTTTCATAATTACCTTATCCCATACAAATCGTTTACCTGTAACTATTCAATATCCTTATGAAAAATCAATCACATCAGAACGTTTTCGTGGTCGAATCCACTTTGAATTTGATAAATGTATTGCTTGTGAAGTATGTGTTCGCGTATGTCCCATAGACCTTCCTATTGTTGATTGGAAATTTGAAAAAATTATTAAGAAAAAACAATTGCTTCATTATAGTATAGATTTTGGGGTATGTATATTTTGCGGTAACTGTGTTGAGTATTGTCCAACAAACTGTTTATCGATGACTGAAGAATATGAACTTTCTACTTATGATCGTCACGAATTAAATTATAATCAAATTTCTTTGAGTCGGTTACCAATGTCAATAATTGGAGATTACACAATACAAACAGTTATAGATTCAACAACGATTACCAAGATTATCAATTCCTAAGATTTGGTTTGGAAGAAAGTAGGATTAGCCAAAGAACTTTTAACTTTATTTTATCTATATTCTTTTTTTATTCAAATATGAAGGTATCATAAAAAAAAAGTCCCTTTCCTGAGTCCCTTAGTAAGGTCATGAAATATTTCAACTTCTTTATTTCTCTTTTATTTCATAATGGATTTACCTGAATCAATACATGATATTCTTGTAGTATTTTTGGAATCAGTTATTTTATTAGGAGGTCTGGGAGTAGTATTACTTACCAATCCCGTCGATTCGGCCTTTTCATTGGGATTGGTTCTTGTTTGTATATCCTTATTCTATATTTCATTGAATTCCTTTTTTTTAGCTGCCGCACAGTTTATTATTTATGTGGGAGCCATTAATGTATTAATCATATTTGCTGTTATGTTTATGAACGGTTCAGAATATTCCAAAGATTCCTATTTGTGGACCATTGGAGATAAGATCACTTCACAGGTTTGTACAAGTATTTTTTTTTCATTAATGACCATTATCTCAGATACTTCATGGTACGGAATTTTTTGGACTACAAGATCAAATCATATTATAGAACAGGACTTAATAAGTAACGTTCAACAAATTGGGATTCATTTATCCACAGATTTTTATCTTCCTTTTGAACTCATTTCTCTAATTCTTTTAGTTTCCTTGATAGGTGCAATTACTATGGCTCGTCAATAATCTAATAAGAACTTCCATTTTTATAATTCAAAGAATAAAAAAGTATTCAATCTATTTTATTTTAATCTACTTTGAATATGTTATTTTGTCTTGTAATTATTCTATTCTAGTCAACTGAATAGGTTTAATTTTTGTTCATATTGAAATGAATCGAGATTGATGAGGAATTTGTCAATGATGTTAGAGCATGTACTTTTTATGAGTATTTATTTATTTTCTATTGGTATCTATGGACTGATCACAAGCCGAAGCATGGTTAGAGCACTTATGTGTCTTGAACTTATACTGAATTCGGTGAATTTAAATCTCATCGCATTTTCCAATATATTTGATAGTAGGCAATTAAAAGGAGAGATTTTCTCCATCTTTGTTATAGCCATTGCGGCTGCTGAAGCAGCTATTGGGCTATCTATTATTTCGTCGATCCATCGTAATAGAAAATTAACTCGTATCAATCAATCAAATTTGCTGAATAATTAGTCATAATTCTTCTATTTTCACATATAAATAATTTAAAGAAATAAAAAGGAAGATCTTTCTATTAATAGAAAAATTTCATAAAATAAACATGAATTGAATTCGTATGTACAACTCATATTTCATGGTTATTGAAAAGGAAATCAAAGTATCTTGGCCCTTTCTCATAAACAGATTGGAAAATCTATGGATTCTTCAAATTTTGATAAATCATTGATTCATCTGGTGTTTACAATATAAAATATAGAATTTCTTTTATTTTATAATTTGACCAGATCGAAAATTTTTTGTGTTCAAAACTAGAATTTATAGACCTAATGTCACATTCAGTAAAAATTTATGACACATGCATAGGGTGTACCCAATGTGTTCGAGCTTGCCCCACGGATGTATTGGAAATGATACCTTGGGACGGATGTAAAGCGAAGCAAATTGCTTCTGCGCCAAGAACCGAGGATTGTGTAGGTTGTAAGAGATGTGAATCCGCTTGTCCAACGGATTTTTTGAGTGTTCGTGTTTATTTATGGCATGAAACAACTCGGAGCATGGGTCTTTCTTATTGATATGTGACAAAAAACTCCACTTGAATCATTTGATTCCTCTTTACCGACAAAGGCCCGTACTCGAGAAAAGAAAATATATTCTTCTTCTCCCGAGCACGGGGTTTTCTAGTCAAAAATTATCTTGTCTTTATCACGAGTTCTTTTCCTTGGTTAACAATACTTCTTGTTTTACCCATATTCGCAGGTTCTTCAATTGTTTTTTTCCCTCATAGGGGAAATAAGATGTATAGGTGGTATACTATATGTATATGTATACTAGAGCTCCTTCTAATGACCTATATTTTTTGTTATCATTTCCAATTGGACGATCCATTAACCCAATTGAAGGAAGATTCAAAATGGATCAATCTTTTTGATTTTCACTGGAGACTGGGAATCGATGGACTTTCTATAGGGCCCATTTTACTTACAGGATTTATCACTACTTTAGCTACTTTAGTAGCTTGGCCAGTTACTAGAAATCCGCGATTTTTCTATTTTTTGATGTTAGCAATGTATAGTGGCCAAATAGGATCATTTTCTTCTCGAGATCTTTTACTTTTTTTCATCATGTGGGAATTAGAATTAATTCCTGTTTACTTACTTTTATCCATGTGGGGAGGAAAAAAACGCCTGTACTCGGCTACAAAGTTTATTTTGTGCACTGCAGGAGGTTCCATTTTTCTCTTAATAGGAGTTCTAGGTATGGGTTTATATGGTTCCAATGAACCAACATTAGATTTAGAAAAATTAGCTAATCAATCATATCCTACAGCATTGGAAATAATATTCTATTTTGGTTTTCTTATTGCTTATGCTGTCAAATCACCGATGATACCCCTACATACATGGTTACCGGATACCCATGGGGAAGCACATTACAGTACATGTATGCTTTTAGCTGGAATCTTATTAAAGATGGGAGCATATGGATTGATTCGGATCAATATGGAGTTATTAGCTCACGCTCATTCTAGATTCTCTCCCTGGTTAGTGATAGTAGGAATAATACAAATTTTTTATGCAGCTTCAACCTCTCTTGGTCAACACAATTTAAAAAAACGTATTGCCTATTCTTCCGTATCTCACATGGGTTTCATAATTATAGGAATTGGTTCTATAACTGGCATGGGACTCAATGGAGCCATTTTACAAATACTTTCTCATGGATTGATTGGTGCTGCACTTTTTTTCTTAGGAGGAACAAGTTGTGATAGAATACGTTTTTTTTATCTCGAAGAGATGGGCGGGATATCTATCCTAATGCCAAAAATATTTACCATGTTTAGTAGTTTCTCGATGGCTTCTCTTGCATTGCCAGGAATGAGTGGTTTTGTTGCAGAATTCTTAGTCTTTTTTGGAATAATTACTAGCCCAAAATATCTTTTCATGCCAAAAATTTTTATTACTTTTGTAATGGCAATTGGAATGATATTAACTCCTATTTTTTTATTATCTATGTTACGTCAGATTTTCTATGGATACAAGCTATTCAATATTTCAAACTCAAAAATTTTTGATTCTGGGCCACGAGAACTCTTTGTTTCGATCTGTATCTTTCTACCTGTAATAGGAATTGGTATTTATCCTGATTTTGTTCTCCCATTATCGGTTGACAAGGTACAAGTTCTACTATCTAATTATTTTTATGGATACTAATTTGATAAGTTTGATAATAAAGAATTTTAATGAATTGTAAAGAAAATTTTATAATTCTTTGAATTTCATTTTTTCACGATTCTTTTCGTTGTAGAATAAAAAAAAGGAAGGGTGAATTCTAATTGTAATGAGATACATCTAGAGTTTTTGAGAACCATTTGAATAATTTCTCCATTCAAACGGTTTTCAAAAACTTCCAAAAATTTTCATTGTGTATCAGACGATGTTTTTATGTATTTGTCATATAGTTTCTTTTTTTTTTTCAATTAGTCAATTAGATATTAATTGGAATGAACCATAACTATGGAACCCGATTCCTAAAAGATTGATCCCAAAATAGCATATCCAAATTAAGAGAAATCCTATAGAAGCCACAAATGCCGAATTCGTGCCTTTATCTTTAAATTTTGGATTTGTTCTAATATGTAAATAAATTGCAAATATGGTCCAAGTAATGAATGCCCAAGTTTCTTTAGGGTCCCAATTCCAATAAGAGCCCCATGCTTCATTAGCCCATACTGCTCCAGAAAGAATGCCTATGGTTAAGAAGGTAAACCCTAAATTAATGAAACGATAACTCCAATAATCCAAATGCTTAATTAATTGGTATTTGTAAAAATTTTGAAATGAGAGAGAATAAGTATTTTGAAATACACTTCCTTTTTTGTTCAAATATTCCATCTCACTAAAGAAAAACAACTTCCTTTTCTTTTTTAAACTTAAAAATTGATTTTTTTCAAAAAAAAAAATCAATTTTTTTTTGAAATGTAATCACTATAAGAGCAACTGATAATAACGATCCACATAAAAGAGCTGCATAGCTCAATAGCATCATACTGACATGCATCATTAACCACTGAGATTTTAAAGCAGGTACTAATATTGCAGGTTGATGCATTTCAGTTGAAAGACTTGATGTGACGAAACCTTGGGTAAAAATGACACTTGGTGCAGTTATTGCACTTAAATAATTTTTAGGATTCCCAAGATATAGAATCATATGAATAATAGAAAAACCCCAAGAAAGGAAAATTAAGGATTCGTATAAATTACTTAAGGGAAAATGTCTCGAAGAAATCCAACGAATAACTAAAAACCCTGTTATAGACAAGAAAGTAGCTATCATCCCTTTTTCCGACGAATTACGTAATCCTTCAATTTCGTAGACTAAGAAGTTTATAAAAAAAATCATAATCACAATTAAGATGATCGAAAAAGAAATATGAGTTAATATATGTTCTAAGATCGCAAATATCATAAAAATAAAAAAGGGTCCCTATTAAATAATTGAGATCGGGGATTAAATATATTTTAATATTCTATTAAATCTATTGTGTCTATATTTTTTATTATTATATATATATATATGCCGCCACTCGGATTCGAACCGAGATGCTCTAGCACTGCTTCCTAAGAGCAGCGTGTCTACCAATTTCACCATGGCGGCTTACCTGAAAGAATAATAGGAATTTTGTTAAGATTCAATAGAGTTTAGGAAACAATGAAGAAAGATGCATTTTCATTCATATGCAAATGTGAAATAATACTAAACTAGTATTTTCATAAATTCAGTTTAAAAAAAAAAAATAATAATTTTCCATACTAGAAATCTAACTATAAATCTAGAACCTCTATTCACTTTCTATCTTATATATAAGATAGAAATTCATTCTAGTGAAATAATTTTTATTTTTATATATTTTATATCTATTTACTATATTCTTTCGTATTATAGTATATATTCTTTTACTAGTTAGATAAAGTTTTTATATTCTATTAATATTCTGAATTTCTTCATATTTAATATGAATCTTTTGAATATTACATTTTATTTACTTTCTTATTATATAAACTTATTATATAAAAATATAGATAAATATATTAATAATAAGAAAATATTACATTACTTTTTGTATATTCTTTATCTTCATTCTAAAAAAAAATAAAATATATACAATATACAAAGAATATTTCATTAATACATTATCCAAATATTAGAATAAATATAGAAAATATAAAAATATTTTTCTATTCAAAAATAATTTTTTATAGAATATTTTTTCTTTCTTTTATTATGAATATTCAAAAAAAAATATTAAAAGAAAATAGAAAAATTCAATTTTAATATTTTCTTTAATTCATTTTTATTTTTTTGCTATTCTATTTGTATGTTATGAAAGTAAATTATGCTCTTATATTTCTTATATTATTGAGAAAAATTTATGGAATAAGTATAGATAATGACTAATAAAGAGTAATTTCTTTTGAACAATAAATGTCTTTCACATACAACGAGAAAAAGGAGTCACCTATTTTTGAATGGCAGTTCCAAAAAAACGTACTTCTATGTCAAAAAAACATATTCGTAGAAATCTTTGGAAAAAAAAAGGTTTTTTAGCGGCAGTAAAAGCTTTTTCTTTGGCTAAATCTGTTTCCACCGGACAGTCAAAAAGTTTTTTTGTGCGGCAAAAAAAGTCTTGAAAAAATCTTAATTGACATGTATTAAAGAAATTCCAATTTTTTTTTTTTTTTTTTTTTTTTTATTTGAAGACAAAAATTTTAAATTTACTAATGTATTTTCTTTTTATTATTGTTTTGTTCTTTTCGAAAGAGATCTGAATTGGTGAATTGGAAACAATTAGAAGAAAAAAAAATAATTTATTTTCTTATGGAATATACATATAAATATGCATGGATAATATCCCTTTTTCCGCTCCCAGTTACTATGTCAATAGGATTTGGACTTCTACTTATTCCGACAGCAACAAAAGATATTCGTCGTATGTGGGCTTTCCTAAGTGTTTTACTGCTAAGTATAGCTATGTGGTTTTCGGCCAATCTGTCTATTCAGCAAATAAATGGAAGTTTTACCTATCAATATCTATGGTCTTGGACCATCAATAATGATTTTTTATTAGAGTTTGGACACTTGATTGATCCACTTACTTCTATTATGTCAATACTAATTATTACTGTTGGAATCATGGTTTTTATTTATAGTGACAATTATATGTCTCACGACCAAGGATATTTGAGATTTTTTGCTTATATGAGTTTTTTTAATGCTTCAATGTTGGGATTAGTTACTAGTTCTAATTTGATACAAATTTATATTTTTTGGGAACTTGTGGGAATGTGTTCGTATTTATTGATAGGTTTTTGGTTCACACGACCCGTTGCAGCAAATGCTTGTCAAAAAGCTTTTGTAACTAATCGTATAGGAGATTTTGGTTTATTATTAGGAATCTTAGGATTTTATTGGATAACCGGTAGTTTCGAATTTCGGGATTTGTTCCAAATAGTGAATACCTTGATCCATACTAATGGGGTCAATTCTTTATTTGTTACTTTCTGTGCCTTTTTCTTATTTGTCGGTGCAATTGCTAAATCCGCACAATTTCCCCTTCACGTATGGTTACCTGATGCCATGGAAGGCCCCACTCCTATTTCGGCTCTTATACACGCTGCTACTATGGTAGCAGCAGGAATTTTTCTTGTAGCTCGACTTCTTCCTCTTTTCATAGTTATACCTTATATAATGAATCTCATTTGTTTAGTAGGTATAATAACAATACTTTTAGGAACTACTTTAGCTCTTGCCCAAAGAGACATTAAAAGAAGTTTAGCTTATTCTACAATGTCTCAATTGGGTTATATTATGTTAGCTCTAGGTATAGGTTCTTATCGAACTGCTTTATTCCATTTGATCACCCATGCCTATTCTAAAGCTTTATTGTTTTTGGGATCCGGATCCATTATCCATTCAATGGAACCTATTGTTGGATATTCACCAGATAAAAGTCAAAATATGGTTCTTATGGGAGGTTTAACAAAATATGTTCCAATTACAAAAACTACTTTTTTTTTAGGTACACTTTCTCTT